TCAGGGAACTCTCGGTACGTTGTTGAATCGAAATAAGGAATGCCAATCTTTCAGAATTTTGTCATCATCCAATTGTTCTCGAATTGACCCCTTCAATACTTCGAGATATAATAATGCGACAAAAGAATCGGATCCCATGACTCCAATTAGGGATTTGTTGGGCCCTTTAGGTACTATTGTACCTAAAATAGTAAATATTTGTTCATCTTACTCTTTAAGAACTTATAATCAAGTCTTTTTAAAGAAATATTTGTTACTTGAAGATTTTCAACAGACTTTCCAAATGCTTCAAGTACTTCCATTTAAATACTGTTTCCTAGATGAAAATAGGAGGATTTATAATCCCGATCCATGCAGTAACATCATTTGGAATTCATCCCATTTGAATTGGTGTTTTCTCCATCACGATTATTTTGAAGAAGCATGGACAATAATTAGCCTTGGACAATTCCTTTGTGAAAATGTATGTTTATTGAAATACGGATCACGCATTAAAAAATCTGGTCAAATTTTCATTGTTCATGTTGACTCTTTAGTTATAAGATCAGCTAAGCCCTATTTGGTCACTCCAGGAGCAACTGTTCATGGCCATTATGGGGAAACCTTTTATGAAGGAGATACATTAATTACATTTATATATGAAAAATCGAGATCCGGTGACATAACGCAAGGTCTTCCAAAAGTGGAACAAATCTTAGAAGTTCGTTCAATTGATTCAATATCGATGAACCTCGAAAGAAGAGTTGAAGGTTGGGACGAACGTATCCGAAGGATTCTTGGGATCCCCTGGGGATTTTTGATTGGAGCAGAACTAACCATAGCCCAAAGTCGTATCTCTTTGGTTAATAAGATCCAAAAGGTTTATCGATCTCAGGGGGTACAGATCCATAATAGACATATAGAGATTATTGTACGTCAAGTAACATCAAAAGTGTTGGTTTCAGAAGATGGAATGTCTAATGTTTTTTTACCTGGGGAATTGATTGGATTGTTGCGAGCAGAGCGAGCAGGGCGTGTTTTGGACGAAGCGATCTGTTATCGGGCAATCTTATTGGGAATAACGAAGTCATCTTTGAATACTCAAAGTTTCATATCCGAAGCGAGTTTTCAAGAAACTGCTCGAGTTTTAGCAAAAGCTGCTCTACGAGGTCGTATTGATTGGTTGAAAGGCCTGAAAGAGAACGTTGTTCTGGGGGGGATTATACCGGTTGGTACCGGATTCAAAAAATTAGTACATCGTTCAAAGCAAGACAAAAACATTCATTTGAAAATCAAAAGGAAGAATCTATTCGAGTTGGAAATGAGAGATATTTTGTTACACCATAGAGAATTATTTTGTTCTTGCGCCCCAAACACTTTACATGAGACATCAGACCAATCATTTACGTAATGTAATTTACTAATTCCTAACAAGAGGTTCATTCTTTTTACTTGAACTCTCTGGTCCGATTATGGATTTGGTAATCAATGAAATAAAAAATAAAGAATGAAATTCATGGTTTGGGTCGTAGATCAATGGTCAATCCTGGTAGAAGGTTCCGTCGGAACAATTATTTATTTCACAGGGTACTGAATCTCTTTGAAAAAAAAAACAAAGATAAAGTGTGGGAAAATGGGAAGACGATATTGGAACATCAATTTGGAAGAAATGATGGAAGCAGGAGTTCATTTTGGTCATGGTACTAAGAAATGGAATCCTAGAATGGCTCCTTACATCTCTGCAAAACGTAAAGGTATTCATATTACAAATCTTACTATAACTGCTCGTTTTTTATCAGAAGCCTGCGATTTAGTTTTTGATGCAGCAAGTAGGGGAAAAAAATTCTTAATAGTTGGCACCAAAAAGAAAGCAGCGGATTTAGTAGCATCAGCAGCAATAAGGGCTCGATGTCATTATGTTAATAAAAAATGGCTTGGTGGTATGTTAACGAATTGGTCTACTACAGAAACAAGACTTCAGAAGTTCAGGGACTTAAGAGCAGAACAAAAGATGGGGAAACTCAATCGTCTCCCCAAAGGAGATGCAGCAATGTTGAAGAGAAAGTTATCTACCTTGCAAACATATCTGGGTGGGATCAAATATATGACGGGATTGCCCGATATTGTAATTATCGTTGATCAGCAAGAAGAATATACGGTTCTTCGAGAATGTGTCATTTTGGGTATTCCGACGATTTGTTTAATCGATACAAATTGTGACCCAGATCTTGCAGATATTTCTATTCCAGCCAACGATGATGCTATAGCTTCGATTCGATTGATTCTTACCAAATTAGCATCTGCAATTTGTGAGGGCCGTTCTAGTTATATAAAAAATGGTTGATTATCTTATCATTAAGAAGAAGAAGATTAGTTCGTTTTTGGTGAACTCTCTTTGTTGGAGTTTGAACTATGTTTTGAATATTGAATAAAAAAGAGAAAAGGATTGGTGTTTTTTTTATGTGATTTCTTGGGATCCTAAATATATGATTCATAACTTAAATTCATGAATGAACTTAGATGAATTGAGAAAGAGATGGTTGAATCAAAATAATTCCTTTTTTTAAGTTCGATTTCTGTTAGAGGACAATATGAATGTTATACCATGTTCCATTAAAACACTCAAAGGGTTATACGATATATCGGGTGTAGAAGTAGGCCAACATTTCTATTGGCAAATAGGAGGTTTACAAATTCATGCCCAAGTACTTATCACTTCTTGGGTTGTAATTGCTATCTTATTAGGTTCAGTCATCATAGCTGTTCGGAATCCACAAACCATTCCGCCCGACGGTCAGAATTTCTTCGAATATGTCCTTGAATTTATTCGAGACTTGAGCAAAACTCAGATTGGAGAGGAGTATGGTCCTTGGGTTCCATTTATTGGAACGATGTTTCTATTTATTTTTGTTTCTAACTGGTCAGGTGCTCTTTTACCTTGGAAAATCATAAAGTTACCTCATGGGGAGTTAGCTGCGCCCACGAATGATATAAATACTACTGTTGCTTTAGCTTTACCCACGTCAGTGGCATATTTCTATGCGGGTCTTAGCAAAAAAGGATTGGGATATTTTGGGAAATACATTCAACCAACTCCAATACTTTTACCAATTAATATCCTAGAAGATTTCACAAAACCTTTATCTCTTAGTTTTCGACTTTTCGGGAATATATTGGCTGATGAATTAGTAGTTGTTGTTCTTGTTTCTTTAGTGCCTTCAGTAGTTCCTATACCTGTCATGTTTCTTGGATTATTTACAAGTGGTATTCAAGCTCTGATTTTTGCAACTTTGGCTGCGGCTTATATAGGTGAATCCATGGAGGGTCATCATTGACTAACTTTCGAAATAGTCTTTTTGGAAGCTTATCCCAATTCAAGCAATGTGGGGGGTTCAATATAATCCACTGGGTTGGAGAATAAAATGCAAATAGCTACATATATCTATGAAGAAAGGTAGATTATATTGAAGAATTTGTAAGAGAAAGAAGGGTTGGGGGTCCTACTACATATATGTAATGCCTATGAGTATAAATCCTTGTGTATGTTTCGAAGAATGGTTCCAGAATATGATTTAATAGAATAAAAAATGCAGGTGATTTACGTTATGGAAGAAAAAAAGTATATGTTATTTACTAGTTAGATAGGAATTACCCCTATCTCTTTTTTTTTTTATAGTCCACTTCATTTAGATGGATTCCCGTATCAGTCCTTTTTCTATTTTGTCTGTGATTGTGAATTGAATGATTGAATGAAAGAATAGAAGAGTTTATAAACAAGAAAATGCAATGACTAAAACCGTATCTATTTACATAAAACTCCATCATGGGTAGAAAGGAAAAACGGTATATCGAAGTAGTTCTGACAATTCAGTAATATTAGGATTTCCATTTGGAGTTTTTAGCTACAAAGTAAATAGTAAGTAAATAGTCAAAGTAGAAGTAGATTAAGTACTAATTCATTGGTTGTATCATTAACCATTTCCTTTTTTTGGTGTGAGGAACTTACCATGAATCCACTTATTTCTGCTGCATCCGTTATTGCTGCTGGATTGGCTGTTGGGCTTGCTTCTATTGGACCTGGGGTTGGTCAAGGTACTGCTGCGGGCCAAGCTGTAGAAGGTATTGCGAGACAACCAGAAGCAGAGGGTAAAATACGAGGTACTTTATTGCTTAGTCTGGCTTTTATGGAAGCTTTAACAATTTATGGACTGGTCGTGGCATTAGCTCTTTTATTTGCAAATCCTTTTGTTTAATGTTTAATTTCATCGTAGAATAGAAATGTAAAAAAAAGGGGGCGAGCGGAGTGATACAAAAAGAACTCTGTTCTTTGTTAGTCCTATCTATAAGAGGAGAGCATATGAAAAATAGAACCGATTCTTTTGTTTCCGTGGGGCACTGGCCATCCGCTGGGAGTTTCGAGTTTAATACCGATATTTTAGCAACAAATCCAATAAATCTAAGCGTAGTGCTGGGTGTATTGATTTTTTTTGGAAAGGGAGTGTGTGCGAGTTGTGTATTTCAAGAATACGTTGGATTTCACCGGCTGCACTTTCTTTAGATTTCTGTATTCTTTTTTATAGCAGAAATAGGAAAAAGGGTGCACAATCTCAACGAATTACTTCGGAATTGGATTTCATTAAGAAATCCTATGTAAGAACCATAGCATTTCGTGACTAATTGGTAAATGAACTTTGATTCTCTATCAACCAATAATGTTGAGGTCTTTTACATGGTTAAAGATAAATTGTTTGAAGTCCAGGCACAGCATAGCATGGTATTCTTTCTACCACTACGTTAGTACCGAAATGGTTGAAAAATGATAAAAATAAAAAAGGAATAATTGGGAATTTATCCGATGTAGAACACTCATATGGATAAACTTATTTGAACCATTTACTGGAAAGAGGGATATCTTCCCCCCCTTTTTTTATCCACTGCCGAATCGACGACCTATGTATTGTATAAAAAAAGAAATTTTTGGAATTTTTTTAAGTTTTAAATAAAGAACAAATAAAGAAACA